AATGTTAGTCAGATTAGTCAACATTTATATGTTTCGATGCAACAACAAAATGTTATTTGTAACAAGTAGTTTTGTTGGTTGGTTAATTGGTCACATTTTATTCATGAAATGGGTTGGATTGGTATTAGGCTGGATACAGCAAAATAATTCTATTAGATCGAATAAGTACCTTGTGTCAGAATTGAGAAATTCTATGGCTCGAATCTTTAGTATTCTCTTATTTATTACTTGTGTCTATTATTTAGGCAGAATACCGTCACCCATTGTTACTAAGAAACTGAAAGAAACCTCAGAAACGGAAGAAAGGGGGGAAAGTGAGGAAGAAACAGATGTAGAAATAGACACAACTTCCGAAACGAAGGGGACTAAACAGGAACAAGAGGGATCCACCGCAGAAGATCCTTCCCCTTCCCTTTTTTCGGAAGAAAAGGAGGATCCGGACAAAATCGATGAAACGGAAGAGATCCGAGTGAATGGAAAGGAAAAAACAAAGGATGAATTCGACTTTAAAGAGACACGCTATAAAAATAAACCCGTTTATGAAACTTATTATCTAGATGGGAATCAAGAACAACAAAATTCGAAGTTACAAATATTTAAAGAAAAAAAATTACTAATCCGATTTGAAAAACCAGTTGTAACTATTCTTTTCAACCCTAAACGATGGAATCGGCCCTTACGGTATATAAAAAACAACCGATGTGAAAATGCTGTAAGAAATGAGATGTCACAATATTTTTTTTCTACATGTCAAAGTGATGGAAAAGAAAGAATAGCTTTTACGTATCCTACCAGTTTGGCAACTTTTTTTGAAATGATACAAAGAAAGACGTCTCTATTCCCAAAGGACAAAGTCTCTCCTACTGAATTTTATAATCGGTGGGGTTATAGCAATGAACAGAAACACAAAAATATAACTAAAATTTTTATAAATCGAGTAAAAACGCTCGAGAAAAATCTAGCAAAAACTCTCCCTAAAAAATCCGTTGTTCTGAATGTACTTGAAAAAAGAACCCGATTTTGTAATGATAAAATTAAAAAAGAATATTTACCAAAAGTATATGATCCTTTCTTAAACGGACCCTATCGCGGACAAATCAAAAAATTGTTTTCACTCTCAATTAAAAATGAAATTTCTAGAAACAATTATATAGAAAAGTTTTTGATAAATAAGATTCATAGTATCCTTCTTATTATTAATCGCCTAGAATTTGAACAGAAACTAGATCCATTTGATAGAAAAACATGCGGAAAGCAAATGCATTTTTTATTGAACTTAATAGATGAATTTGCCCTAAAATCAAGTGTAAATTTTCAAAGACCTTTTCTAGTTCCTGAACATGAACAGGTAAGAATTGATTCAGAAGATCGAATAAAAATTCTCAAATTTTTATTTGATGCAGATACAACCCTTCAAAATGAGAAAACAAAAAAAAAAAAATCTAGTGCAATAAAAGAAATCCATAAAAAAGTCCCGCGATGGTCATCAAAATTAATTAACGATTTGGAACAACAGGAGAGGGAAAGCCGAGAAAGCGTGGTAACCGATCACGAGATTCGCTCAAGAAGAGCAAAACGCGTAGTTATTTTTACTGATAACCAACAGAATACGGATATTTATAGTAATACCCAAGAAGAAAATAATACTGATCAAACAGACGAAGTGGCTTTGATACGTTATTCACAACAATCAGATTTTCGCCGCGACATAATCAAAGGCTCTGTGCGTGCTCAAAGACGAAAAATCGTTACTTGGAAATTCTTTGAGGCAAATGTGCATTCGCCTCTCTTTTTGGACCGAATAGACAAACCCCCCTTTTTTTCTTTTGATATCTCCGAACGTATAAAGCTAATTTTTAGAAATTGGATAGGAACAACCACAGAACTCAAAAATTTTGATTATAAAGAGAAAACCACAGAAAAAAGTGAAAAAAAAAAGGAAGAGGATAAAAAAGAGGAAGCAAAAAGAAAAGAACAAGTACGTATAGAAATAGCGGAAGCCTGGGATAGTATTTTACTTGCTCAAGTAATAAGAGGTTTTTTGTTAGTCACCCAATCGATTTTTAGAAAATATATTATATTGCCTTCGTTGATAATAGTTAAAAATATCGTCCGTATGTTATTGTTTCAATTTCCTGAATGGTCTGAGGATTTTAAAGATTGGAATCGAGAAATGTATATTAAATGCACCTATAATGGCGTTCAATTATCAGAAAAAGAATTTCCAAAAAATTGGTTAATAGACGGTATTCAGATTAAGATCCTATTTCCTTTTCGTCTGAAACCTTGGCGCAGATCTAATCCCCGAGCCCCTTATAATGATCCAATGAAAAAGAAAAACTCAAAAAATGATTTTTGTTTTTTAACCGTTTTTGGGATGGAAGCTGAATTTCCTTTTGGTTCTCCCCGAAAACAACTTTCATTTTTTGAACCCATTTTAAAAGAACTCAAACAAAAAATTAGAAAATTGAAAAAGAAATGCTTTCGAATTCTCAAAATTCTTAAAGAAAAAACAAAAATTTTTCAAAATGTTTCAAAAGAAACAAAAAAATGGGTCATTAAAAGGAGTCTGTTTTTTAAAGAAATAAAAAAGGAACTCGCAAAAATAAATCCAATTCTATTATTTGCAGTGAGAAAAAGCAAAGTATACGAATTGAGTAAAACTAAAAAATATTCGATAATCAATAATCGGATCATTCATGAATTGTCCAATGAAACTATACCTCGGAATTGGACAAATTATTCATTGATAGAAAAAAAAATACAGGATCTAACTGATAGAACAAACACAATTATAAATCAAATAGAAAAAATTACAAATGAAAAAAGGAACGTATTTCTAATTCCGGATCGAAATATTAGTTCTAACAAAATAAATGATAATGATAAAAGGTTGGAATCAAAAAAAAAAAATTGGCAGATATTAAAACGAAAAAATGCTCGACTAATACGCAAATCACATCATTTTATAAATTTTTTCATTAAAAGGATATACATAGATATCTTTCTGTGGATTATTAATATTCCTAGAATCAATACACAACCATTTCTTGAATCAATAAAACAAAGTATTAATAAATACATTAACAATAATGAAACAAATCAAAAAAAAATTAATAAAAGAAATCAAAGTTTAATTCACTTTATTTTAAATCTAAAAAGGACACTTTTTAATACTATTATTAGTAATAATAATTCAAATATTTTTTGTGACTTATCCTATTTTTCACAAGCTTATGTATTTTACAAACTCTCACAAACCAAATTTATTAATTTCAATTTTTATAAGTTAAATCCTGTCTTTCAATATACTGGAACAGCCCCTTTTATTAAAAATGAAATAAAGCATTATTTTGTTGGAACACAAGAATTTTTTTATTCTCAATTAAGATATAAAAACCGTCATAATTTTGGAATAAATCAATGGACAAATTGGTTAAGGAATCATTATCAATATGATATCTCTCAGATTAGATGGTCTAGACTAGTACCACAAAAATGGCGAAATAGATTCAATCAACACTGTAGAAATAAAAATAAGGATTTATGCAACTCATCTAAAAAAACAAAATTTATACACTACGAAAAACAAAATAATTTTGAAATGGCTTCATTACTAAATGAAAAAGAAAATTATAAAAAACAATATAGATATGATTTATTAGCATATAAATCGATTAATTCTGAAGATACCAAGTACTCTTCAATTTATGAATCCTCATTCCATGTAAAAAATAATCAAGAGGTTTTTTCAAATTCCAACACAACTAAACGAAAAGCTTTTTATATGATGGAAGCTATTCCTATTATCCCTATCAATAATGATCTAGTACAAGACGATATTCAAAATATAGAGAAAAATATGGATAGAAAATATTGTGATTGGCGAATTATCCATTTTTGTCTTAGAAAGAAAATAGATATTGATGCTTGGATCAATATGGATACTGACCCAAACAGTAATAAAAAATCTATTAAAGCGAAACTTAATAATTATCAAATAATTGATAAAACAAAAAAGAAAAATATTTTTTATCTCGCGATTCATCAAGACCAAGAAATCAATCTATCCAACAAAAAAAGTTTTTTGGATTGGATGGGAATGAATGAAGAAATACTAAATTGTCCCATATCAAATATTGAAGGTTGGTTCTTCCCAGAATTTTTGATCTTTTATAATTTGTATAAAACGAAACCATGGGTTATACCAATAAAAGTACTTCTTTTAGATTCTAATATAAATGAAAATGATACTGATATTGAAAAGAAAAGTATCGTCGGAAATACTAAAAGAGATCCTTTTATATCAATATCTTACAATGAAAAAAAATCTCTTGAATTAAAAAAACAAAATAAAGAGCAAAAAGAATCTGCAGACCAATCAAACCTTGAATCAGCTCTTCTTTCAAAGCAAGAAAAAGATGTTGAACAAGATTATACAGGATCGGCTATCAAAAAACATAAAAAAAAAAAGCAATACAAGAACAATACAAAAGCAGAGTTTGATTTATTACTAAAAAGGTATTTTCATTTTCAATTGCGATGGGATGCTATTTTAAATAAAAAAGTAATTAATAACATCAAAGTATATTGTCTCCTGCTTAGACTGATAAATCCACGAGAAATAACTATATCGTCTATTCAAAGGGGAGAAATGAGTCTTGATATTCTGATGATTCATAAAAATTTAACTCTTACAGAATTGATCAAAAGGGGTATTTTTATTATTGAACCAATTCGTCTATCTATAAAAAATAATGAGCAGTTTATTATGTATCAAACCATTGGTATTTCATTGCTTCAGCAAAATAAACACAAAATTAATAAAAACTCCCGAGAAAAAATACGTGTTGATAAAAATTCTGATGAAGTCATTACAAAATATAAAAAAATGACTGGAAATAGAGATAAAAAAAATTATGATTTGTTTGTTCCTGAAAATCTTTTATCACCTAGACTTCGAAGAGAATTTAGAATTCAAATTTGTTTCGATTTTAGGAATAGAAAGGATATGCATAAAAATTTAGTATTGGGGAATGGGAATAAAGTAAACAGCCGGGTTTTGGATAAAAGCAAAGGATATACAAAGAAACTTATTAGATTGAAGTTATTTCTGTGGCCCAATTATCGATTAGAAGATTTAGCTTGTATGAATCGGTATTGGTTTGATAGCAATAACGGCAGTCGTTTCAGCATGGTAAGGATACATATGTATCCACGATTGAAAATTAATTACTAGTACTTTGCTATTTTTCCAATATTGCAACGGATCTATGACGACAAATAGGTGTACACATCCATTGTCTTACATTCGATTCTGATACATGATACTAATTCAATGACATATCAATTCGATCCATAAATGGATCCACAAAATTTTATGATTTTAGGACCCAGCTTTTAGCTTTTTTCAGTCCAAAAAAAAAACCACCCTTTGTGTATACCTTTTCAAATCTAATTTGAAAATCAAAATAGGATTTATTTAATAAAATTTTTAATTAGAAGAAAATTAAGATTATTGTCTATACCAAACTAAAACAAGTGATATTATTATTACTGATCAATAAAGATATCTATCAATAAAAATATCTTAAAATAAAGAAGGGGTTTCGTTTTATGGTAAAAAATTCATTTATCTCGGTTATTTCCCAAGAAGAAAAAGAAGAAAACAAGGGTTCTGTTGAATTTCAAATATTTATTTTCACCAACAGGATACGAAGACTTACTTCACATTTACAATTACACAAAAAAGACTATTTATCTCAGAGAGGTCTACGTAAAATTCTGGGAAAACGCCAACGACTGTTAGCTTATTTGTCAAAGAAAAATAGAATAGGTTATAAAGAATTAATTAATCGGTTGAATATTCGGGAATCAAAAAATCGTTAATTTGACGAGGCCTTTTGAATTATTTGATTTATTAGATCTTGAATTTGAATGAACTTTTTTTTGTTTTCAGCAATTCATGAAAGAATGAATTAAGGAAAAACCTATGAATATACCAGCTACAAGAAAAGACCTCATGACAGTCAGTATGGGTCCCCACCATCCATCAATGCATGGTGTCCTTCGACTTATCATTACTTTAGATGGTGAAGATGTTATTGACTGTGAACCAATATTGGGTTATTTACATCGAGGGATGGAAAAAATTGCGGAAAACAGAACAATTATACAATATTTGCCTTATGTAACACGTTGGGATTATTTAGCTACTATGTTCACAGAAGCAATAACGGTAAATGGACCTGAACAGCTGGGAAATATTCAAGTACCTAAAAGAGCTAGCTATATCAGAATAATTATGTTGGAGTTGAGTCGTATAGCTTCTCATCTGTTATGGCTCGGTCCGTTTATGGCGGATATTGGTGCACAGACTCCGTTTTTCTATATTTTTAGAGAAAGAGAATTAGTATATGATCTATTCGAATCCGCCACCGGTATGAGAATGATGCATAATTATTTTCGAATCGGCGGGGTAGCGGCTGATCTTCCTCATGGTTGGATAGATAAATGTTTGGATTTCTGCGATTTTTTTTTAATAAGGGTTGCTGAATACCAACAACTTATTACACGCAATCCTATTTTTTTAGAGCGAGTCGAGGGGGTAGGCATTATTGGTCGAGAGGAAGTAATAAATTGGGGTTTATCGGGACCAATGCTGCGAGCGTCCGGAATACAATGGGATCTTCGTAAAGTTGATCAGTATGAGTGTTATGACGAATTTGATTGGGAAGTACAGTGGCAAAAAGAGGGGGATTCATTGGCTCGTTATCTAGTCCGAATTGGTGAAATGACGGAATCCATAAAAATTATTCAACAGGCTCTTGAAGGAATTCCGGGGGGGCCATATGAGAATTTAGAAATTCGATACTTTGATAGAGAAAGGAATCCCGAATGGAATGATTTTGAATATCGTTTTATTAGTAAAAAAACCTCTCCTACATTTGAATTGCCGAAACAAGAACTTTATGTGAGAGTCGAAGCCCCAAAAGGAGAATTGGGGGTTTTTCTGATAGGTGATCGAAGTGGTTTTCCTTGGAGATGGAAAATTCGACCGCCAGGTTTTATCAATTTGCAAATTCTTCCTCAGTTAGTTAAAAGAATGAAATTGGCTGATATTATGACAATACTAGGTAGTATAGATATCATTATGGGAGAAGTTGATCGTTGAAATGATAATTGATACATCAGAAGTACAAGATATCGATTCTTTTTCTAGATTGGAATTTTTAAAAGGGATCTATGGAATTATATGGTTACTTATTCCTATTTTAACTCTTGTATTGGGAATCACAATAGGCGTACTGGTAATTGTCTGGTTAGAAAGAGAAATATCCGCGGGAATACAACAACGTATCGGACCTGAATACGCCGGCCCTTTGGGAGTTCTTCAAGCTCTAGCAGATGGGACAAAACTTCTTTTCAAAGAAAATATTTTTCCATCTAGAGGAGATACTCGTTTATTCAGTATCGGTCCATCCATAGCAGTTATATCAATTTTAGTAAGCTATTTAGTAGTTCCATTTGGTTATCGTCTTGTTTTAGCGGATCTCAATATTGGTGTTTTTTTATGGATTGCAATTTCAAGCATTGCTCCCATTGGACTTCTTATGTCAGGATATGGGTCAAATAATAAATATTCCTTTTTAGGTGGTCTACGAGCTGCTGCTCAATCGATTAGTTATGAAATACCATTAACTTTATGTGTGTTATCAATAGCTCTACGTGCGATTCGTTGATATATAGACAGAAACCTTTCTCTACTCTTCCTTTCTAGGAAAGTGTTGGAATGAGTTGAGTAGAGTTAGATATCTTCATTTTTTTTTTATTCATTATTCGGATTAAAGAATTAAATCAAATAGTTATATGAGTGAAAGAAAACAGCTTATATATAATATCTAAATTAGATAATTTAGAATATATAAATTTGCAGTAAAAATATTGAATCTCATTTTCCATGTATACGAGTTAAAGAGTTAAGCGGAAATAAACACAAAAACCCCGGTTACCCCAAGATTGGTTGATTAGTCATCCTGACTTGAAGCGGGCTCAAAAGATCCACCGTATTGTATCATTTGTATGTATTAACATACATGTATTATCATAATGGGGGGTTAAATAAAAACGAGTGGGTGGTTAGAAACACCAAGATATGTAACGGATTTGTAATGAAAAAAAAATGATGTAAATTATCCTAAAAGATATTTTTACATAATATACAAACAAAGAATACTAATTGGGGCTTAAAATTGGTAGAAATTATTAGGTAGTACTTCCCAAAGCACGATTCCAATCCAGAGTATGCTCCTATCCACCGATTAAATCCATAACTATTTGGAACGAAAAAATCCTTTATTTTTTTAGCTCTCTTTTTTTTTTATAGAAAGAAGAATAGGAACGAAAAAAGTAGAAACAAACCCAATTCCAATAAAAAAAAAATATCTTTTTTATCCTTTTCTATAGCCATATTCATATATTTTATATATATAGAATATGGATCAAAATTCATGAATTAATATGGAATTCCTTTTCGTAAGTAAAAACGATGGGTTAGTTATATTTCAAAAAGAAGAAGTAGTTTATTGAAGCATAAAGTTCTTACTCAACAAAGAAGCATTACAATTTTTAAAGAAGGGGCGAGATCAATTCAGAAGTACTTTGTTTTTTTATTTTAATTATTAATTTAATTCTAATTATTAATTTAATTCTAATTATTAAAATAAAAATTATAACAGACAGAATTAAATTGGTCTAATTTTTGACCGTCTAATAAAGTTTCACCTTATCCATCCTACAAACATATCAAGATAAAATAATACTTAATCCGGTCCTTAGATTTAGTTATGGCCTTCAAGGAGCCGTATGAGGTGAAAATCTCATGTACGGTTCTGTACTAGCGATGGTAACAGTGATGTTATCACCGACTATGATTATCTAACAGTTCAAGTACAATTGATATAGTTGAGGCGCAATCAAAATACGGTTTTTGGGGGTGGAATTTGTGGCGTCAGCCTATAGGGTTTATTATTTTTATCATCTCTTCCCTTGCAGAATGTGAAAGATTACCGTTTGATTTACCAGAAGCAGAAGAAGAATTAGTAGCAGGTTATCAAACCGAATACTCGGGTATCAAATTCGGTTTATTTTATGTTGCTTCCTATCTAAACCTATTAGTCTCTTCATTATTTGTAACAGTTCTTTACTTGGGAGGTTGGAATATCTCTATTCCAGACATATATGTTTCTGAGTTTTTTGAAATAAATAAACTGGGTGGAGTCTTTGGAGCGACAATTGGTATCTTTATTACATTAGCTAAAACTTATTTGTTCTTATTCATTCCTATCACAACAAGATGGACTTTGCCGAGGCTAAGAATGGACCAACTGTTAAATCTTGGCTGGAAATTTCTTTTACCGATCTCTCTTGGTAATCTATTATTAACAACCTCTTCCCAACTCTTTTCGCTGTAAAGAAATATTCTATATTCACAATTTGTCTCCAACAAGAGAAATAAACAAACATAAAATTATTAATATTCACGATATGTTTTCTATGGTAACTGGGTTCATGAATTATGGTCAACAAACAATACGGGCTGCAAGGTACATTGGTCAAAGTTTCATGATTACTTTATCTCACGCAAACCGTTTACCCGTCACTATTCAATATCCTTATGAAAAATTAATCGCCGCGGAGCGTTTCCGTGGTCGAATTCATTTTGAATTTGATAAATGTATCGCTTGTGAAGTGTGTGTTCGTGTATGTCCTATAGATCTACCCGTTGTTGATTGGAAATTGGAAACGGATATTCGAAAGAAACGATTACTTAATTACAGTATTGATTTCGGAATATGTATATTTTGTGGTAATTGTGTTGAGTACTGTCCAACAAATTGTTTATCAATGACTGAAGAATATGAACTTTCTACTTATGATCGTCATGAATTAAATTATAATCAAATTGCTTTGGGTCGTTTACCGATGTCAATAATTGACGATTATACAATTCGAACAATTTTTAATTCGCCTCAAATAAAAAATAAGTAAATCTCGTGATTTAAATAATAATTTCCAATTACTTTTACAATACAATACTTAAGAGTTCAATTTTGAACTTAAGTTAAAGAAATTAAAGGTTTTGTCAATAACTACAAATTCCAACTGTTGATTGGTTGATAAAAATCGAGTCTTAATTTGGATTAAAAATCTATTACTATTAATTAAAATATCTGTATATATTAAAAAATAAAAAATGTAGGATTTAGGATTAGAACTATTCCTTCAGATAAAGAATCAAATTAGCTCACTAATTGTACCTACATTTAGTCGCATCTCTTAGGATTTAATTAGGAATTTGTCAAAAATTAGAAAATAAAAACTTTCTGGTCAGGTCTCAATAAGGTCATGAAAAACATTTCGATTTATTTATCTCTTATTTTACATATAATGGATTTGCCCGGACCAATACACGATTTTCTTTTAGTCTTTCTGGGATCGGGTCTTATACTAGGAGCTATCGGTGTAGTATTATTTACCAACCCGATTTATTCTGCCTTTTCATTGGGACTGGTTCTTATTTGTATATCCTTATTCTATATTCTATTAAACTCCTATTTTGTAGCTGCTGCACAACTTCTTATTTACGTGGGAGCTATAAATGTTTTAATTGTATTTGCTGTGATGTTCATGAATGGTTCAGAATCTTACAAAGATTTTAATCTTTGGACTGTTGGAAATGGGATTACTTTATCTGTTTGTACAAGTATTTTTGTTTTACTGATGGTTACTATTACAGATATGTCATGGTACGGGATTATTTGGACTACAAGATCAAATCAGATTATAGAGCAAGATTTAATAAGTAATAGTCAACAAATTGGAATTCATTTATCAACAGATTTTTTTCTTCCATTTGAATTCATTTCGATAATTCTTTTAGTCGCTTTGATAGGCGCAATTGCCGTAGCGCGGCAGTAATAAATCTCTAGAATTATCAATAGTAACCAAAACTTAACTCTTTTCTATGTTATTACATTTTTTTTTATCTTCAATTTAAAAATAAATTTTTAAATTGGTTATGTCTAAAATTCAAAACAAAAATTATTTTTATTTTATTGAATATATTAATAATACGATATAGTCCCTTGTTCCGGACTTTATATTCTAGTCAATTGAATCTATTGAATTATTGTTCAGTTCATATTGAAATGAATCAAAAATTGATAAGGAGTTAGTCAATGATGTTCGAGCATGTACTTGTTTTGAGTGCTTATTTATTTTCTATCGGTATCTATGGCTTGATCACAAGTCGAAATATGGTTAGAGCCCTTATGTGTCTTGAACTTATACTGAATGCCGTTAATATAAATTTCGTAACATTTTCTGATTTTTTTGATAGCCGACAATTAAAAGGAAATATTTTCTCAATTTTTGTTATAGCTATTGCCGCCGCTGAAGCAGCTATTGGACCGGCTATTGTTTCGTCAATTTATCGTAACAGAAAATCAACTCGTATCAATCAATCGAATTTGTTGAATAAGTAGTATTAATCATAGAAATTTGAATATTCATAAATTCAAATTAATATGACCATACATTTAATGTAATCAATGTTTTTGAAAATGTAAGAAATCAAAGTATCTTGGCTCTATCGCACGAGTCGATCCAGAAATAGATTGCTTCAAAATTTCTGATAAATTATTGATTCATCTGGTGTCTAAATATATGATTCATTTATAAGTTGACTAGATCGAAAATTTCTAACGTTCGAAAATTTATAGATCCAATGTCACATTCAGTAAAGATTTATGATACGTGTATAGGGTGTACTCAATGTGTGCGAGCCTGCCCAACCGATGTATTAGAAATGATACCTTGGGACGGATGTAAAGCTAAGCAAATCGCTTCTGCTCCAAGAACAGAGGACTGTGTTGGTTGTAAGAGATGCGAATCCGCTTGTCCAACGGATTTCTTGAGTGTTCGCGTTTATTTATGGCATGAAACAACTCGAAGTATGGGTCTAGCTTATTAATACGTTGCAGAAAACCCTACTTGAAAACATTTGATTTTTTTACCTTTACCGACAAAAACCCGCGCTTAAAATAAATATATTTTGAGCACGGGTTTTTCTAGTCCAAGTTTATTTTGTTTTTACTATGAATAATTTTCCTTGGTTAACGCTAATTGTAGTTTTCCCAATAGCCGCGGGTTCCTTAATTTTCTTTCTTCCTCATAGAGGAAATAAGGTAATAAGGTGGTATACTATATTTATATGCATAATGGAACTCCTTCTAACAACCTATGCATTTTGTTATCGTTTCCAATTGGATGGTCCGTTAATGCAACTAACGGAGAATTATAAATGGATAGATTTTTTTGATTTTTACTGGAGATTGGGAATAGATGGAATCTCTATAGGACCCATTTTACTGACAGGATTTATCACAACTTTAGCAGTTTTAGCGGCTTGGCCCGTTACTCGAGATTCCCGACTATTTCATTTCCTAATGTTAGCAATGTATAGCGGTCAAATAGGACCATTTTCTTCTCAAGACCTTTTACTTTTTTTCATCATGTGGGAGTTAGAATTAATTCCCGTTTATCTACTTCTATCCATGTGGGGGGGAAGGAAACGTTTGTATTCCGCTACAAAATTTATTTTATACACTGCTGGGGGTTCTCTTTTTTTATTAATAGGAGTTCTAGGTATTGGTTTATATGGCTCCAATGAACCAACATTAAATTTTGAAACATCGGCTAATCAATCCTATCCCGTAGCCTTAGAAATAATATTCTATATTGGGTTTTTTATTGCTTTTGCTGTCAAATCACCGATCATCCCTTTACACACATGGTTACCAGACACCCATGGAGAAGCGCATTATAGTACGTGTATGCTTTTGGCCGGAATCTTATTAAAAATGGGAGCGTATGGGTTGGTTCGGATCAATATGGAATTATTACCCCATGCTCATTCGATATTTTCTCCATGGTTGATTATAGTAGGTACAATTCAAATTATCTATGCAGCTTTAACATCTCTTGGTCAGCGTAATTTAAAAAAAAGAATAGCCTATTCTTCTGTATCTCATATGGGTTTCATAATTATAGGAATTGGTTCTATAAGCGATACAGGGCTCAACGGAGCCATTTTACAAATAATTTCTCACGGGTTTATTGGCGCTACGCTTTTTTTCTTGGCTGGAACGAGTTATGATAGAATACGAATTGTTTATCTAGATGAAATGGGCGGAATGGCTATCGCACTTCCAAAAATATTCACGACTTTCAGTATCTTATCACTGGCTTCGCTTGCATTACCGGGTATGAGCGGTTTTGTTGCCGAATTGATAGTTTTTTTTGGAATACTTACTAGCCAAAAATATCTTTTAATGACAAAAATACTAATTACTTTTGTAATGGCAATTGGAATGATATTAACTCCTATTTATTCATTATCTATGTTACGCCAGATGTTCTATGGATATAAACTTTTTTATACCAAAAACTCTTATTTTTTTGATTCTGGACCGCGAGAGTTATTTATTTCAATTTCTATCCTTTTACCTGTAATAGGTATTGGTATTTATCCCGATTTAGTTTTCGCATTATCAGTTGACAAGGTCGAAGCTATTATATCTAAATTTTTTTAGATAGTTTTTATCAATAAACCAAAAAAATTTTTAATCTGCCGATTTTTAAAATTGTTCATTATAAAAAAAAAAGTTTTTTCGGCTTTCTTTTAATCTTTTAAGTTAAATAAAAAAATTAGAATTCGACTATAACTATATAACCGGATAACCCGATATTTTTGACATTTTTGAGAACCATTTGAATCAAGTAATGGAAATGAAATGATTCAAATGGTTCTTGATGGTTTACATGTGGGTTTCATATATATACGTATGCTGCCTTAGGCTTCTAATTGTCAAGTACTTTAATTCAATTAGATTGTAATGTAAATGAACCATAACTATGTAACCCTATTCCTAATAGATTAACCCCAAAATAGCATATCCAAATTATAAGAAAGCCCAATGAGGCCACAATTGCAGAATTTACACTTTCAAAATTTTTATTTGTTCGAATATGTAAATAAACCGAAAATATAATCCAAGTAATAAATGCCCAAGTCTCCTTTGGATCCCAATTCCAATAGGATCCCCATGCTTCATTAGCCCATACTGCTCCCGAAAGAATACCTATGGTTAAAAGGATAAATCCTAAACTAATAATACGATAACTCCATCGATCCAATTGTTGAATTAATTGATATCTGTAATAATTATGATAAGAAATCAAAGAAGTGTTTGATAACACAGTGTTTATTTCATTCACGTATTGAATCTCACAAAAGTAAAACGACTCAATTAATAAATTATTGCTTTTCCTAAAAATCCTTATGAATTTTCGAAATGTAATGACTAGAAGAGCTAGTGATAATAATGATCCACATAAAAGAGCTGCATAGCCCAATACCATCATACTTACGTGCATCATTAACCAATGGGATTGGAGAGCCGGTACTAATATTGCGGATTGATGCATTTCAGTTAAAAGACCTGAAGTAGCGAAACCCTGGGTAAAAATAACACTGGGCGTCGTTATTGCGCTTAAATGGTTTTTATGTTTTTTAAAATAGGGAATCATATGAATAAGGGAAAAACCCCACGAAAGAAAAATTAATGATTCATATAAATCGCTTAATGGTAAATGCCCCAAAAAACTCCAACGAGTAATTAATAATCCTGTTATGCAGAAAAAAGCTGCTATTATACCCTTTTCGGATGAATCATATAGCCCTACGATTTCATCGACAAATAAAGTTATCAAATAAATTGTAATTACAATTGAAATGATCGAAAAGGATATATGAGTTAAGATATGCTCTAAAGTTGAAAATATCATAAAATTTATTAAGTTGAAAATGTCAGAAAATTTATTAAAAAGGAGGTCTCAATTATAGGAATTAAAATAGCGAATTGAATTCATTAAATTCATTATTAGGGCTTACTCTTTTAGAAAAACCCATGCCGCCACTCGGACTCGAACCGAGATGCTCTAGCACTGCTTCCTAAGAGCAGCGTGTCTACCAATTTCACCATAGCGGCTTATTCGAAATCATAATAACCTATTTTTATTTAACCGTCTAGATTCAGGGGGTTAATTAACTATTTTTTTTTTGAAACATTCAAATTGATAACTAAAAATTTGTTTCAAAATTAGGCATTTAATCTAAACGTTTTCATGAATATAATAATATTAATTATTCTTATGATCTTATCATTTTGTTTAGTATTTATTTTAGGGTATCCACTTTTTTTAGGGTATCCACTTTTTAACTTAACTAATAACGGGGTTTTTCGTTTCGTAGTTTATTACTTTATGTTATGGTCTCTTGAAAATAAAACAGAACATTTGTAACTACATAATTTTTACTTCAATGCATGGCTAGAACTAAAACGAAATTGATTATCAAATCAAGTCGATGGGGAAGATAAGAATCCCCATCTTGAAAAACATAAAACATACCAAAACAAAAGGTCAAACCTTGTGCTTACGTTTATTCTTTTGTTTGCAAAAAGAATACAATTCATTTTTTGAATTCAGTAGACAGCCAGATTTATTATTTCTACTAAAAAATAATAAAATGAATTCCATTTTTTATTGGTATTGCTCAGGTTAAAACATTAGAGAATGTAATTTTTTTTTTAATAAAAAAAAAGAAAATAGTAATTAGATTTTTTATCTATTATTTTTAGATTAATTTTATCTATTATTTTTAGATTAATATTATTTATAATCTTGATAACTTATAAATTTTAGAAAAAAAAAAATTATAAATAAATTATAACAAAAATTAGACTGGTTTTTGAATTAGACCAATTTACATTATTTAGTCTATTGTTTTATTATTTATTCGTCACACAAAAAAAACTTTTTGAGTTACCGGTAGAAAGAGATTTTGCTAATGAAAAAGCTTTCAATGCTGCCCAATACCCTTTACTTTTCCAAATATTTTTACGAATACGTTTTTTTGAACTAGAGGTGCGCTTTTTTGGAACTGCCATTTTAAAATGATAATCGGTTCATCAGTTGGATGTGAAAGACATTTATTTATTGGTTATTGGTCAAAATCAATTGTTCTTTACTATATCTCTATCTCTAGCTAGCTATTTTCTAAATTACACTACCCTAGGGTGTATGTAAAAATTGTCTAAAATATTACTAAGAACAATAAGATCTACTATGTCAAAGCGAATAGATTAAAGTTAAAAAGTTAAATTGATAAAAAATACAAACAAAAGGATTTGATTCTTTGCTTTCTATTTTTGCCATGTTACATTCTTACATGTAATAAAATAGATTGAAAGGTTTAAACCCTCTTCTGCTAAAAAAAAGGTAATAATTTTTCTATTATATTAATAAAATTGGTCAAGTTCGAAAAAAGAGTACACTTAATTGAGATTTTCAAACTCGAATGAGCACAAGCCTAGTAGTTACTTGAATATATAAAAAATTTTCAAAAAGCTATTTTTTTGCCCTCCTTTTTTATTTTATATACACAAAGGTTGGAACATTTCCTACAAATCGTTTGTATTGTAATGGCAGACAATCAATTTGTTCTAAAGAATTCCTTAATGATTGGGAATAAACCGAACAAAACAGCAATAAATAGGTTTTGCTTTATAGAAAATAGGTTTTATGATTCAAGTTGTGAGCCCTATGATTCATATTAAATAATTTTGATTCATATTAAATAATTTTGTTCTGTCATTATTTATCCTTGCTCTATTGATATAAATAAATTAGTGTAATACGTAATAATTAGATCGAAATTTCCATTTTTTGTTTTTATCTTCATAAAAATTTACTCAATAGTTTATTATTAATCATTCAATATTAATAAAACCATTCAATATTAATAATAAACTATTAATAAACTAACGTACATATTTATTTTTAACTCGTAACTTGTTCATATTATTTGACTAACCCTAACCCTTAGTCTGCATCTTCATTTGAAATATTTGAAATTGGAAATATTTGAAGTAGTTTGGAAAGATTCCGAATAATTAAGTATGGAAAATTCTATTTTTATTTCATTTTATATTTCTAATTTTTTTTTTATTAATCGACCCCTTTCAAAAGAAAAGAAATAAGAACTGGTGAATCAGAAACAATTAATTAAGATAATTTTTTTTTATATGGAATATACATATCAATATTCATGGATCATACCGTTCATTCCACTTCCAGTTCCTATGCTAATAGGAGCGGGACTTCTACTTTTTCCGACCGCAACTAAAAATCTTCGGCGTATGTGGGCTTTTTTGAGTGTTTTATTATTAAGTACAGTTATGCTTTTTTCAGCCCAGTTCTTTATTCAGCAACTAAATAACAATTCGGTCTATCAATATGTATGGTCTTGGACCATCAATAATGATTTTTCTTTAGAGTTTGGCTGCTTGGTTGATCCACTTACTTCTATTATGTCAATATTAATAACGAGTGTTGGTGTTATGGTTCTTATTTATAGTGACAGTTATATGTCTCATGATGGGGGATATGTGAGATTTTTTGCTTATATGAGTTTTTTTAATACTTCAATGTTGGGATTAGTTACTAGTTCTAATTTAATACAAATTTATATTTTTTGGGAATTAGTTGGAATGTGTTCTTATCTATTAATAGGTTTTTGGTTCACCCGACTCAGTGCGGCGAATGCTTGTCAAAAAGCGTTTGTAACTAATCGTGTCGGAGATTTGGGGTTATTATTAGGAATTTTAGGTTTTTATTGGATAACAGGCAGTTTTGAATTTCGGGATTTATTTGAAATATTCAATAATTCGGTTTACAATAATGAAGTTAATCCTTTATTTGTTACTTTATGTGCTTTCCTATTATTTGCCGGCGCAGTTGCTAAATCGGCCCAATTTCCCCTTCATGTCTGGTTACCCGATGCCATGGAAGGGCCTACCCCTATTTCGGCTCTTATACATGCTGCTACGATGGTAGCAGCAGGAATTTTTCTTGTAGCTCGGCTTCTTCCTCTTTTTATAGGTATACCGTACATATTAAACCTAATATCTTTGATAGGTATAATAACATTATTTTTAGGAGCTACTTTAGCTCTTGCTCAAAAAGATATTAAGAGAGGTTTAGCTTATTCTACAATGTCTCAATTGGGTTATATGATGTTAGCTTTAGGGATGGGTTCTTATCGAGCTGCTTTATTTCATTTGATTACTCATGCTTATTCAAAAGCATTGTTGTTTTTAGGATCTGGATCTATTATTCATTCGATGGAAGCTATTGTTGGATATTCTCCAGATAAAAGTCAGAATATGGTTCTTATGGGCGGTTTAAGAAAACATGTACCAATTACAAAAACTTCTTTTTTATTAGGTACACTTTCTCTTTGTGGTATTCCACCCCTTGCTTGTTTTTGGTCCAAAGATGAAATTCTTAATGATAGTTGGTTGTATTCACCAATTTTTGCAATAATAGCTTATTCTACGGCAGGATTAACTGCCTTTTATATGTTTCGGATCTATTTACTTACTTTTGAAGGACATTTAAACCTTTATTTTCAAAATTACAGTGGCAAAAAAAACCGCTCCTTCTATTCAATGTCTTTATGGGGTAAAAAAGGGCCTAAAGTTATGAAAACAAGTTTTCGTTTATTTGATTTATTAATGATGAAAAATAATGAAAGAGTTTTTTTTTTAAACACATATCAAATTGATAGTAATGAAAATGTAAGAAGCATGGTGCAACCTTTTATTAGTATTACTAATTTTGGCACTAAAAAAACTTTCTCATATCCCCACGAATCTGACAATACTATGTTATTCCCCATACTTGTATTGGTTTTTTTTACGTTATTCGTTGGGACCGTAGGAATTCCTTTCTTCAATAAAGAAGGAATTAGTTTAGATATATTATCGAAGTTGTTAACTCCGTCCATAAACCTTTTACATCAAAATCAAATCCACTCTGTTGATTGGTATGAATTTCTCACAAACGCAATTTTTTCAGTCAGTATAGCTTATTTCGGAATACTTATAGCATTCGTTTTATATAAGCCTGTTTATTCATCTTTAAAAAATTTGAATTTAGTTAATTCATTTGTTAAAAAGGTTCCTAATAAAATAAAAGTTTTTGGGGGTAAAATAATAAATGTGATATATAATTGGTCATATAATCGCGGTTACATAGATGTTTTTTATAAAATATCCTTAACTAAGAGTATACGAACATTGGCTGAACTAACTCATTTTTTTGATAGACGAGTAATCGATGGAATTACTAATGGGGTAGGTATTGCGAGTTTTTTCGTAGGAGAGGGTGTCAAATATGTAGGGGGCGGTCGAATTTCTTCTTATCTTTTAGTGTATGTATCTTATGTTTTAATTTTTTTAGTAATTTTTTTTCTTTAAATATTTGTAACTTCGAATTTTGTTGTTCTTGATTCCCATCTAGATAATAAGTTTCATAAACGGGTTTATTTTTATAGCGTGTCTCTTTAAAGTCGAATTCATCCTTTGTTTTTTCCTTTCCATTCACTCGGATCTCTTCCGTTTCATCGATTTTGTCCGGATCCTCCTTTTCTTCCGAAAAAAGGGAAGGGGAAGGATCTTCTGCGGTGGATCCCTCTTGTTCCTGTTTAGTCCCCTTCGTTTCGGAAGTTGTGTCTATTTCTACATCTGTTTCTTCCTCACTTTCCCCCCTTTCTTCCGTTTCTGAGGTTTCTTTCAGTTTCTTAGTAACAATGGGTGACGGTATTCTGCCTAAATAATAGACACAAGTAATAAATAAGAGAATACTAAAGATTCGAGCCATAGAATTTCTCAATTCTGACACAAGGTACTTATTCGATCTAATAGAATTATTTTGCTGTATCCAGCCTAATACCAATCCAACCCATTTCATGAATAAAATGTGACCAATTAACCAACCAACAAAACTACTTGTTACAAATAACATTTTGTTGT